AAAAGAAAATAGATTCTCTATTTTTATACCACATATCATATTTTAACACCAAGAAATGAAGTGCTTTCTTTTCTTTTTTTATTTCTAGAAAAGAATTTTTCTAAATTCACTAAATTCATTTGTAATATTTTTCTAAATTCACTAAATTCATTTGTAATAAGAGTCGAGTCTTTCATTGCTAATAGAAAAAATGTTCTTCCATACTTACAATTACATATTTCGGGAGACTCTAATAGGGTTTCTTTCAATGAAATGGAAAAGATTTCAGAATAAGGAAATCGAGTGATCCAGATCTTTCGTGTCTATACAAAAAATTCAATGTTTAAATTGAGGACTTATGCATGCTATAATACTTATCTGATCTTATCAATTGCTATACTTTTTTTTTCTCGAATAAATAGGAATTATTGTAGGACAGTCTTAAAGATCTCATCGAAAACTTACGGCAGCTTGCCAAACAAAAGCTAATAGAAAAAAGAGCACAGGGATTACTGGCATAACATCCACGATTGGATTCAAAAAAGCGTAGGCTTCAGGCAATTTTGTGAAGAAAAAACTGCTTGAAAAAAGAACAGAATTAATACAGATACAAATTAAACTTAAAATATTAAACATAACAAAAATTTTGTTCTTGAAGATAATTGTATTTTTACTAAGTTATTAATATGTTATTGCTATAAAAATTGATAGAAAAAAAATGAAAGTAAAGTAAACCAGCTCCCTTTTTTTTATTTATTTTTTTTATTTTTTTTTTTAACTCATCCAATCAAAAATCTTCGAATTCTCAAACCAAAAAAGAATAGAAGAAATGAAATTTTCATACAATATCTTAATTGAATTATATATTATGATCAATAAATTGAGTTTAATTCTATATCTACACATAAAAAATCCGAGTAACAAACTAATCTATTTCATAGATATTGGGGCGAGAATTGACAAAAAACGAATACCAATATTAATTTTTATTAGTGTTGAATAGAAATATAAATGGGGCGTAGCCAAGTGGTAAGGCAACGGGTTTTGGTCCCGCTATTCGGAGGTTCGAACCCTTCCGTCCCAGAACATACTTATTCTATATATCAAAACAAGGATTGCCTTTTTGAACAACTTTCTATTTAAGAGTATAATAAATGCAATTCTTGTTTCTTAATTTTTAATGACTTTTTCTTTTTCACAAAAATTTTCGTATTCGTAGTCAAATAATATGCGGATGTAATTGAATCTCTTTTTTTTTTTCATTAACTAAAATTGCGTTTGATTAAGATGAAGTTCCGTAAAACTCCCCTGCCTCTTTAAAATATTATGAATAGTTCTTGTAGGTTAAGTGTCTGCCTTTTTCAAGGAAATATAGAATAAGAGGAATATTTAAATAGTTCAAAGGAAAGCCTCTAGGCATTTCATTTATTGAGCAATCTCTAATCTCCTTTCTTTTTGTTTGTCTCCGTTACTTAAAAAAAAAATCTATTTTGATTCCTCATTCTGATCTAATTTTTGAGACAATTGAAAACGGTATTTCCCTGTTCTAGTATTTTTTTTTTCTTTAACTTAAATCACTGGGTTTAGACATTTTTTCAGCGATCTTTAATTGTTTCAAAATGTTAGCCACATACCCCACTTTTTGTAATTTTTTTTCTATCAAAAAATCAGACTAACGATTGATTGGTTATTGTGTGATATACTTTAAAGAATTTTTACAAATTCTTTTGATAAAATTTATTATTGGTTATTGGATATTGGATTTGAAAAATACTCAAATTCTCGAATTGGATTCTTTCAATTTCTATCTTGAATGAAAATATACTTACAAAATTGTTTCAACACTTATTGATTGACACTAACCTTAGATTCTTATTCCTGAGAAAAAAAAAATTTTATTTGAGTTCCATAAAGTTTTACAGTTTTTACAGTAAAGATCACATTTTATTATCATATTAAGAGAGAAAAATCCCTATATTCAAAAGTATCCACGATTTAAAACAAACAGATAGGACCAAAAATAAATCCAATTTCTTTTTTTTCTATTTTTATCTTATTGATATATTGATATAAATTGATATATTGATATAAAGTGAATTGATTCCATAGACATTTATGACATTTATAATAGACATTTATAACATTTATATAAGAGGGATAGAAAAAAAAGCAAGTGAATAAATGAAGAAATTCGACTTTGAAATACTTGGTGAAAAAAAAATTGACACTACTCCCAATGGGTTTTTCGTTGGAACTCTCAAAAAAAAGAGGGGAGTTAGTCTTTCTTAGTTTACTTAATTTTATAATATTTTTTTTTGATTGACTAAATCCGAGAATTTTTTCCTAGTTCTTCCTTAATTTTTTCTTTTTGCCATAGCTTTTTTTTGCTTGTATCCGTGTGGATATTATCTATGTAGTGCTAATCCAACACAAGTCCTTGGTTATTATAAGATAAGTTTATAATAATTATAGTTTTAAGTTTTCTAATAATTAGAATTTATAATAAATAATTATATTTATATTATATATATATTCATATTGTATATTTATATATATATACTTTTTTTTTTATAGTATAAGTATAATATTTTTTAGAATATTATGATATAGTATTTATGAATATTATGGTTTGTTTATAGTGAATTTTTTCTATTTTTAATTGAATTAATTCTTTTGTTTTCTTCATTGTCTATTTTTTCTCAACTTATCAACACGTTCACATTCATATTGACAACAGCGTATCAAATAAATATAATCCGATCTGGGTAATTGGATCTTATCTGTGGATCTTTTTATTTCTATTCCATAGGTTTGGTTTTTTTTTATTCAAATGATGGGTTTCTTGTATTTGCTATGTTAAAAAAAAAAGTTTTTTTATGTTTTATGTTCAGAATTGATTAAAAATTCTTATATTTCATTTCTTCTTCGTTTCTTGTTAGTTTAATGTTTTGATTGTGTTGTGCAATTCTATTTTTTTCTTATTGTATCTACATAACCTAATTTTTTTTTGGGGGGGGTTGTTAACTCAATGGTAGAGTACTCGGCTTTTAAGTGCGGCTAACATCTTTTACGCATTTGTATGAAGAAATGTATTCGTCCATACCATCGGTATAGTTTGTAAGACCACGACTGATCCTGAAAGGAATGAATGGAAAAAACAGCATGTCGTATCAATAGAGAATTTTGAGAATATTTTATTTTTATCGTTTATCGGATTGGTTCTAAATTATGTTTGAATTCTTGGCGCGGAACAAAAAAAAATGAATTCAAAGTTGGGTCAAGTAAATAAATGGATAGAGTCTTATGGTTCCAATTATAAATAAACAAAAAAGCAAAGAGCTTCCGTTCTTAATTTGAATGATTTTCCGATCTAATTAGATGTTAAAAATATATTAGTACTTGGTGCGGGAAAATCTTTTCGTGAACGGATTTTCTATTTTTTTAATGAGTCCTAACTATAAGTAGCTATTCTCTACTATGAGGAGAAGATGAATGTGTAGAAGAAAAAGTATATTGATAAAGAGATTTTTTTTTTCCAAAATCAAAAGAGCGATTAGTTTGAAAAGGTAAAGGATTTCTAACCATCTTTTTATCCTATAAATAAACCAATTAAGTGGAAAAAAGAAAGGATAGAGAGTCCGTTGATGAGTATACTTATTTCCGAGGTATCTATTTTTTTTTTCTTATTATATATTATACAACTTTGTTTTTATTCTATCGCACTATGTATCATTTAATGATCCATATGTATCATTTAATGATCCAAAAAATCCGCTACCCTTGCTTCAAGCAAATCTAATTTAATTTAAAATGAAAAAAAAAAATGGAGAAATATCAAAGATATTTAGAACCAGATAGATCTCGAAAAAAGGATTTCCTATACCCACTTATCCTTCGGGAGTATATTTATACATTTGCTCATGATCATGGTTTAAATAGATCCATTTTGTTGGAAGATGTAGGTTATGATAATAAATCTAGTTTACTAATTGTAAAACGTTTAATTATTCGAATGTATCAACAAAATCATTTGATTATTTCTACTAATAATTCTAAAAAAAATTCATTTTTTAGGTACAACAAGAGTCTGTATTTTCAAACGATATCAGAGGGGTTTGCAATCATTGTAGAAATTCCATTTTCTTTACGACTAGTATCTTCTATAGAAAGGTTAGAAATAGTAAAATTTCATAATTTACGATCAATTCATTCAATATTTCCTTTTTTAGAGGACAAAGTTCCACATTTAAATTATGTGTCAGATGTACTAATACCTTACCCCATCCATCTAGAAAAATTGGTTCAAAACCTTCGCTACTGGGTGAAAGATCCCTCTTCCTTGCATTTATTACGACTCTTTCTTCACGAATATTGGAATTTGAGCAGTCTTATTATTCCAAAGAAATTTAGTTCCATTATTGCAAAAAGTAATCCAAGATTATTCTTGTTCTTATATAATTCTCATGTATATGACTACGAATCTATTTTTTTTTTTCTCCGTAACCAATCTTTTCATTTACAATCAACATTTTTTTGGATCCTTCTTGAGCGAATATATTTCTATAGAAAAATAAAACATTCTGAAGAAGCTTTTGTTAGGGATTTTCAGGTTATCCTATGGTTGTCCAAGGATCCTTTCATGCATTATGTTAGATATCAAGGAAAATCAATTCTGACTTCAAAAGAGACACCTCTTCTGATGAAAAAATGGAAATATTATCTTGTCAATTTATGTCAATGTCATTTTTATGTATGGTTTCAACCAGAAAAGATCTATATAAACTCATTATCCAAGCATTCTCTCGACTTTTTGGGTTATCTTTCAAGTGTACGATTAAATCCTTCAGTAGTACGGAGTCAAATGCTAGAAAATGCATATATAATGGATAATACTATGGAGAAACTTGATACAATAGTTCCAATTATTTCTTTGATTGGATCATTAGCAAAAACGAAATTTTGTAATGCACTAGGACATCCTATTAGTAAACCGATCCGGGCTGATTTATCGGATTCAGATA